TTATTTGGCATGAAAGATATTCAGAATTTCATCTCTGATGATACTTTTTTAGTTAGGGATAGTAATGGAGACAGTTATTCTATCTATTTTGATATAGAAAATAAAATTTTTGAGATTGACAGCGATCATTCTTTTCTGAGTGAACTAGAAAGTTCTTTTTCTAGTTATCGCAATTCTAGTTATATGAATAATGAATCTACGAATGAAGATTCCTTATACAATCGTTCCATTTACGATACTCAATCTAGTTGGAATAATCACATTACTAGTTGCATTGACAGTTATCTTCAGTCTCAAATCTGTATTGATACGTCCATTGTAAGTGATAGTAGTGACGGTTACATTTCTAGGTGCGTTTTTGATAAACGTAAAACTAGTAGTGAAGGTGGGGGGTCCAGTATACGAACCCGCGCGAAGAGTAGTGATTTAACTCTAAGAGAAAGGCCTAGTGATCTCGATGCAACTCAAAAATACAGGCATTTGTGGGTTCAATGCGAAAATTGTTATGGATTAAATTATAAGAAATTTTTGAAATCAAAAATGAATATTTGTGAACAGTGTGGATACCATTTGAAAATGGGTAGTTCAGAAAGAATCGAAATTTCGATCGACCCCGGTACTTGGGACCCTATGGATGAAGACATGGTCTCTCTGGATCCCATTGGATTTCATTCGGAGGAGGAGCCTTATAAAGATCGTATTGATTCTTATCAAAGAAAGACAGGATTAACTGAGGCTGTTCAAACAGGCGTAGGTCAACTAAATGGTATTCCCGTAGCAATTGGGGTTATGGATTTTCAGTTTATGGGGGGTAGTATGGGATCCGTAGTCGGGGAGAAAATCACCCGTTTGATTGAGTACGCTACTAATCAATTTCTACCTCTTATTATAGTGTGCGCTTCGGGGGGAGCGCGCATGCAAGAAGGGAGTTTGAGCCTGATGCAAATGGCTAAAATATCGTCTGCTTTATATGATTATCAATCAAATAAAAAGTTATTGTATGTATCAATCCTTACATCTCCTACTACTGGTGGGGTAACAGCTAGTTTTGGTATGTTGGGAGATATTATTATTGCCGAACCAAATTCCTACATTGCATTTGCGGGTAAAAGAGTAATTGAACAAACATTGAATAAAACAGTACCCGAAGGTTCACAAGCGGCTGAATATTTATTCCAGAAGGGCTTATTCGACCTAATCGTACCGCGTAATCTTTTAAAAAGCGTTCTGAGTGAGTTATTTAAGCTCCACGCCTTCTTTCCTTTGAATTCCAATTCAATCAAGTAGAGCGCACTAAGTTCAATTATTTTATTTGTAGCAAACAAAAAAAGTAGTTAGCTTATCCGAATCTTAGCTTATCGGAATCAAAGTAACTAAAAAGGGAGTTTTCTTTGGCGACCTAAGATCTAATTGTAGAAAGAATCAAAATCAAAAGTTGCGTATAACTCTTTTTTTTTTTACCTAGATTCCCGATTACTAATTAAGAAGTCTCTATCAACAAGATAAAAACGTGAGTTCTTCCTTTCGTGAAATTAGGAAAATAAAACGAATTTCATCTTACGTATATAATCAAATTCAAATTATAGAAAAAATAGATATATAGTTTTATATCTTTCTCCATCTCCCGAAAATCCCGTTTTCACTAAAAATCCCGGTTGTGTCGCATTCTAATGAATCTTTCAATAATTTGTAAGAAACTCTTTATTATTTATTAAATATTAAAATGAAATTCAAAGACAAGAACAAAACACAAAGAAACGAAGAAAAATAAAATGGATTATCATATGTATCTTTCATATAGATAGATGAATAAGTCCATTTATTTAGTTCTACATTCCTTGGACTTATTCTATATACTCACTTAGATACTTAATATCTCTAATCTACGAATTCATACTAATTACAATTAGTAATTATAATTAGTATAAATATAAAATATGATATTAAAAAAAATAAGAACAGGTACAAATAATAAATCGAGGTACCCCATTTTATGACAACTTTCAATTTTCCCTCTATTTTTGTGCCTTTAGTAGGCCTAGTATTTCCGGCAATTGCAATGGGTTCTTTATTTCTTTATGTTCAAAAAAACAAGATTGTTTAGATCCGAGGGGACCCAGTCTCATTCTTTTTTTTTTTTTTAACTTAGACTTGTAGCATAACACAGATATTTATTTCGGAAAAGAAAATATAGTAGAACATGTGATTTCCGCCGAACATAAAGGAAAAAGCTCTTATGTCTGCAGAAAATGATCTATAGATAACTGAATTCTAGCCAGTTTCAAATAGATCAGGATCGCTGGATGCCTAAAATGTAAAGTTGGTGGATCTATATATATATCAATATGTATATTGGGATCATATGAGGGGTATGTTATTATTTTAGATCTAAACAATTTGATGAATTACTCCTAAAAGTTCCCATTAAACTAGTGCTAGTTCACATCAAACTAGTGCTAGTTGATGAAAGTTCATTCGGAAACAAAAAAAGTAAAGTCAAAATCATTTGGGGTATTCTCTCAATTTCAATAAAATGCAATCGGATCAAGTATGAGTTGGCGATCAGAAGATACATGGATAGAACTTATAACGGGGTCTCGAAAACTAAGTAATTTTTGTTGGGCCCTTATCGTTTTTTTAGGTTCATTAGGATTCTTGTTGGTTGGAACTTCCAGTTTTCTTGGTAGAAATTTGATATCTTTTGTTCCGTCTCAGCAAATCCTTTTTTTTCCACAGGGAATCGTGATGTCTTTCTACGGAATCGCGGGTCTCTTTATTAGTTCCTATTTGTGGTGCACAATTTCCTGGAATGTAGGTAGTGGTTATGATCGATTCGATAGAAAGGAAGGAATAGTGTGTATTTTTCGTTGGGGATTTCCTGGAAAAAATCGTCGCATATTCCTCCGATTCCTTATAAAAGATATTCAATCCGTTCGAATAGAAGTTAAAGAGGGTATTTATGCCCGTCGTGTCCTTTATATGGATATCAGAGGCCGGGGGGCTATTCCGTTGACCCGTACTGATGAGAATTTAACTCCACGAGAAATTGAACAAAAAGCCGCGGAATTGGCCTATTTCTTGCGCGTACCAATTGAAGTATTTTGATTTTGAGAAAAGGAACTGGGCGGAAGAACGAATGCTTTCTCGGCAGGAGGGAAAAACGCAAGAATCCTTTTAGTTTTTCTATAACTAAATGATACTTTAGATGCAGATAAACCATATCTTGTAAATTATTTTCTTTGTCAATCGACCTTTTTACTTGTTTTGCCGCTTATTTTTTTGACCATCACAATATCTTTTTCTCAATTATTCTATTCTTGACTATGGGGAATCGTTGGAATTTTTTTTTTCGAAATACTGGATATTTTGATAGAATAAGGGGTTCTTTCGTCTCAAAATCTCAATAATATTCATTTCTTCAAAGTACTTCTTTCGGCCATTCATCGAAAGGAGACATTTGTTTGGAATTTGATGAATTGAGGTATCTAGCAACACTATTTTGTATTATTTCTTCAGTCGAACTTGAAGTGGAGTCTTAGTCTATTTCTGTATTCTTTCTAGATTCAAAACAAAATCACAAATAAAATAGATTCATAGGTTTGATGCCCTGTCTAGAACTCATGTTTGAAAGAAATATTCGATTACATAAAGTCCGACAAATGGAGTGGGTTAATTAAAAATTAACAGGCGAAAAATGGCAAAAAAGAAAGCATTCACTCCTCTTTTGTATCTTGCATCTATAGTATTTTTGCCCTGGTGGATTTCTCTCTCATTTACTAAAAATATGGAATCTTGGGTTATTAATTGGGCGAATATCGGCCAATCCGAAATTTTTTTGAATGATATTCAAGAAAAAAGTATTCTAGAAAAGTTCATAGAATTAGAAGAAATCCTCTTCTTGGAAGAAATGATCAAGGAATACTCGGAGACATATCTACAAAAGCTTCTTATAGGAATCCACAAAGAAACGATCCAATTAATCAAGATACACAACGAGGATCGTATCCATACAATTTTACACTTCTCGACAAATATAATCTGTTTTGTTATTTTAAGTGGTTTTTCTATTTTAGGTAATGAAGAACTTGTTATTCTTAATTCTTGGACTCAGGAATTCCTATATAACTTAAGTGATACAGTAAAAGCTTTTTCAATTCTTTTATTAACCGATTTATGTATCGGATTTCATTCACCCCACGGCTGGGAACTAATGATTGGTTCTGTATACAAAGATTTTGGATTTGGTCATAATGATCAAATTATATCTAGTCTTGTTTCCACTTTTCCGGTTATTCTCGATACTATTTTTAAATATTGGATTTTTCGTTATTTAAATCGTGTATCTCCGTCACTTGTAGTTATTTATCATTCAATGAATGATTGATAAATGATCCACCAATATTAATCCAATTAGAACGTTTCTTACTTTGTAGTTCTACATAAGTATTAAAAACATTCTATCCGGGGGGTTTTCATACTATTTTTATAGTATAGTATTCCAGTAAAATGATTCCAATAAATAGCAGAATCGTGGATAGGAAACTATACTAGCGACCTACCCAATTTATTGTAGAAATTTTCAGACCAATGATTAGACTATGCAAACTAGAAATACTTTTTCTTGGATAAAGGAACATATTACTCGATATATTTCCGTATCGCTCATCATATATATCATAACTCAGACATCCGTTTCAAGTGCATATCCCATTTTTGCGCAGCAGGGTTATGAAAATCCACGAGAAGCGACCGGGCGTATTGTATGTGCCAATTGTCATTTAGCTAATAAGCCCGTGGATATTGAGGTTCCACAAGCAGTACTTCCCGATACTATATTTGAAGCAGTTGTTCGAATTCCTTATGATAAGCAAGTGAAACAAGTCCTTGCTAATGGTAAGAAAGGGGGTTTGAATGTGGGGGCTGTTCTTATTTTACCGGAGGGGTTTGAATTAGCTCCTTCCGATCGTATTTCTCCCGAGATGAAAGAAAAGATAGGAAAT